ACCACAATGGGGTCGTTTACGAAAAGAAAATTAGCTCGAATTAGAACCTGAGGTGATACGGATTTATCGTGCCTATCCAAGAATTTTGATGTTTGAATCGAGAGTTCATACTGTAAGACTTATCTGATTTTATAAATTAGTAGTCTTTTCTTTTTTGTCTTTAATAAAGAATTCGTTTTTCTAGGACAAGATTCAAATATTATCGAAAACTTACCGCAGCTTGCCAAACAAAGGCTAAAAGAAAAAAGAGCAATGGTATAACTGGCATAAAATCAACGATTGGACTCAAAAAAGCGTAGGCTTCAGGCAATTTGGCAACGAAAAAACTACTCGAAGAAAGGGCATAATTAAGACAGATACAGATCAAACTAAAGATATTAAGCATAACAGACATTTTTTTCTTGGAGATAATTGCATTTTGATTGAGTTATTTATATAAGATAAGGAAAAAAAATGAATAAAGCAAAGTAGAGAAAAAAATCCTTCTTTTTTTTTTTAACTTACTCAATCAAAAAACCTTCAATTCTAATGGAAGAATTGAAGAAATCATACTTTCATACAATATCTTAATTGAATTCGATGTAATGATCAATAAATTCAGTTTCATTTTATATCTAAATGTGTCCAAATCCTAATAAAAAAACCGGATTCTACACAGATATTTGGACGGGAATTGACGAACAATCAATAAAAATATTAGTGTTTATTAGTATCGAATAGAAGTGGGGCGTGGCCAAGTGGTAAGGCAACGGGTTTTGGTCCCGGTATTCGGAGGTTCGAATCCTTCCGTCCCAGAGCATATGTGATTTTATCACAATCAAAGATTGCTTTTTTTTTTGAAAATCTTATGTCTGCTTACTTTTTGATTTACTTTTCAATGATGCATTAATAATAAAAATACGAAAAAAAAAAATTACATATGTAAAAAATTGATTTTTAACTTTTTGAACTTAACTTTTAGGTATATTTCATATAATGATTAAAATTAAAACAGGGTGATTTATTCATTTTATTCAACTTACTTTCTCCAAAGATTACCTAAAAAAATCACCAAACCCCAGCCAAGAAAAAAATACATAACCTATAAAACGAAGAAATATTTTTATGTATTAATTTTTCTATCGAAGTGACAATGGTCTTTCCATTTTTATGAAAAAAAAAATTTTGGCACTTTCTATTAAAGAAATAAATTAAAAATAATTATGAAATTTCAATATTAATCGAATTCCATTAAAAATAGAATACAATCTACAAATAGAATATATAGATAATATATTAAGTAATGAATCGACTATTAAAATATTTTTTAATATAAAAAAATATATAATTCTCTTATAGTAGAATATAGATTTTTATATCTATTTACTGACTAAACCAATGACTATTCATGATTCCATAATTGAATCAATTGCATACTGAGTCCAAATTCGAGGAATGTTATGGTAAAACTTCGTTTGAAACGATGTGGTAGAAAGCAACGTGCGACTTGAAGGACATGATCTTTTGTGGATTCTTATATCCACCATTTTATATAAAATAAAAAAGTGCTTTTGGCTCGACATCCTTTGTTCTGTTCTACTAGAACCCCAATTTTTGGGGTTGGAATTTCAATAGGCCAAGATGGAGCTCGAGTAGAAATTATTGATTCATTTCATAAGGGCAAGAATCTAGGGTTAGTATCAATTAATAAGTTGAAACAGCTTCGTAAGTTTATTTTTGACAAATAAATCAAAAGGATCAAATTGGAACAAGTTTTATATCCATTCAAATAAAAAAAGTAAAATTTATTGGAATTGATAAAAAATTTTCGATAAAAAGTATATCGTGCGGGAATCAACCGTTTGTCTGATTCTTAGATATAAATAAATCAATGAAAAAAGGTATGTTGCTGCCATTTTGAAAACATTAAAGATCAACGAAGTAATGTCTAAACCCAATGATTCACAGCAAAGATAAAAGATTCCGGAACAAGAAAATACCCTTTCAATTGTCTCACCAACTGGATCAATTCAAATCGATTTTGAATGAGACAAAAAAAAAGGGGGTTAGAGACTACTCAATAAATTAAATCAATTAAATGCCAAAAAGTTTTAATTTGAGCTATATAAGAGTTATTCCACTTGAGTTATGAGTAAAAAAGATTTTTTTTTTCAGGAAATCAAAACAAAAAAGGACTTCATTTCTAGTTTGATTTTGAATTTCGTTTTTCGGACGTATTTGCCATTTGATTTCCATATATGTCTAAGCATAATTTCGAATCATTTTTCTCGAGCCGTACGAGGAGAAAACTTCCTATACGTTTCTAGGGGGGGTATTGTTCATCTAATCTATCCCAATGAGCCGTCTATCGAATCGTTGCAATTGATGTTCGTGCCCAAAGAGAAGGAAGAGATCTTCGGAAAGTGGGGTTTTATGATCCGATAAACAATAAAACTTCTTTAAATGTTCCTGCTATTCTCTATTTCCTTGAAAGGGGTGCTCAACCTACAGGAACTGTTTA